TCCATAGAGTCTTCTGACAAAAAATTCGGCACACTCCAAGATGTTCTATTTTTACATAAAAATGTATTCGCTCAAGAAGGACTCCAGAAGATATTAATCGTAAAAAAGAGGATTGTTTACAAGGAAACACTAATAGAAATTCGTATTCATATATATATAAATTATATAAGAACCAAAATAGTCTTTTATTTTCTTTTGAAAATACGTAAATAGATTTTTTCGGAATAATGAGACTAGTCCAATTATAATATTCGTGGAGAAGGAACTGCAATAAATGTAAAGAGAGAACATCCTGGATCCAGGATTGAAGCATTTGGACCAAGATTTCCATATGGACGGGATAGGGTATTAGTATATCGGACAGATAATTTAAATGCAATAATTTATCCTCTAAAAAAGGAAATATTGAATGACTAGATTGTAAATTGTGAGATTTTGGTATTTCTTTTTCTTCAAGGGAAGATATTAACTGCAGCGAAAATGGAATTTCTACAATGACTGCAAAACCTTCAGATAGAATCTGAGAAAAAAAATTAAAATAAAAATAATTGTTATGCCCAACAAATAAATTTTGGTAAATATCATTAACCGAATAAATCAAATAATTTTTTTGATACATTCGAATAATTAAACGTTTCACAAGTACTGAACTAAATTTATTGTCATAACCCAAGGAGTTTTGGGGTTCATAAAAAATTGAACTATTTAACCCATGATCATAAGCAAATACGTAAATATATTCTTGAAAGAGAAGTGGATATAGAAACTGTTGTTGCCGAGATCTATCTTCTTCTAAATATCCTTGTAATTCTTCCATTTATATTTCCACGTGAAGCAGAGGTAGAAGGAACTTCTTGAGTTATAAAATAACTGATACATAGTGCAATATGGTCAAAACAGAGTATTATGTATAATAAAGAAGATTATGTATATATACAATAATAATAAAAAACCTGTAAAGGAAAGAGGGAATCCAATCAATAGGTTTTTTTACTCCCCTTTTTCTATCAAAAATGGTTTATCTTCGTTATAATTACAAGAGGATAATGACCCTTTATTTTTGCAACCTGATTGCTCTTTTGATTTTGGAATTAATTATCTTTATCAGTATACTGTTTCTTTTACACATTCGTCTCTAACCCATAATAATCAATATTTAGGATTCATAAAAAAAAAAAAAAGAATCAATGGTCTCCTCACGGGAGACCCCATCCTTTCCCGTACCAGGGTACCAGGTACTAATCCATTTTTAACGTCTAACTAGATCGGGTAATCATTTAATTCAAATTAAGAACATAAGCTCGTTGCTTTTTGGTTTATCAGAATTGGAATTGGAGCCATGAAGCTCTATCCATTTATTCACTAGACCAAACTATAAATTTTAATTTGTTTTGTCCACTTCCCTACCAAAAAAAATTGTAAGAATTGAGTAAGGATAAATTCTTAATTTCACTTTCATTTTAATTTGAAATTTTTTCAATGAAAATAAAATAATAAATCTATTTTTTTATTATATTACGTATTACGACATGCTGCTTTTTCCATTCATTACCTTTGAGGATCAGTCGTGGTCTTATAGACTCTACCAAAAGTCTGGACGAATTTATTGCTTCATCAAAATGTGTAAAAGATCATAGTCGCACTTAAAAGCCGAGTACTCTACCGTTGAGTTAGCAACCCAACCCTTCAAAACAAAAGTTGGATATGTAGATACGATCGAAAAAAAACCAATTGAATTAGACTGCGCGACCCCATCAAAACATTGAACTAAGAACAAATCTTTCTTGTTGATTTATTGATCAATTAGAAAAAAAATGTATAGATCGTAGTAAAAAACACCAAATTCCTAATAGAAATGCCAAAATTCCGACGGACCAACCATTTATTTATACATTTTTTTATTTAACCCAAGTTAAGGAAAAAAAAAACATCTTCTATGACAGTAAACTCGGCAATACAAACCCGTCATTTGACTGAAGTGAATTGAAAACCAAATCCAATAATACAGATAGGGTCAGGATAAAGAGATTTCTTTATCTACGATCAATTATATTTGTTCAATATAACATTGTCAATATAAATATGACTAGAATGGTGATAAAACGAATAAAAAACTGAAGTAAATCAAATAAAGATTTTTGTTGGATTGGCACAAACAAAAAAAATATAAATAAATCAGAAATTTTTATAAAATAAGGAAGAGATAAAGACAGACAGATTTATTCAATCAATAAAGGATAAACAAGATTAATTCCTTGTTTGTTGCTGGATTCCTATAACAGGAAAAGTACAAATTATAGATAATAAATTGTAGGTAAATAATTACACTATATATATATTTATTCCTCCCCCCCTTTTTTCTTTATTTTGGTCTTTTTTCTTTTAATTAACTTTTCATTTTAACTAATTAACTTTAACTCGAAATTTTTTCTTTAAATAAATCTGCTTTCCTAAAAATGTCAGAAACAGTTCCTGTTGGTTGAGCACCTTTTTCAAGGAAATATAGAATAGCAGGAACGTTTGAATAAGTTTGATTATTTATCGGATCATAAAAACCCACTTTTCGAAGATCTCTCCCTTCTCGTCGGGATCGAACATCAATTGCAACGATTCGATAGATGGCTCATTGGGATAGATGCACATAAACAATCTCCCCCAGAAACGTATAAGAGGTTTTATCCTCATACGGCTCGAACTCGAAAAAAAAAATTTTCATTCGTACTCATAACTCAAGTTGGGTAATTCTGACATAGTCCCAGGGGAATCCTTAAACATTTATTGAGCCGTCTCTAACCTCTTTTGTTTGTCTCATCCCGAGTCAATTATTCTGATCCCTTTCTTGAGACAATTGAAAATAGTGTTTCCTTGTTCCGGAATCCTTTATCTTTCCTTTGTAAAATCATTGGATTTAGACATTACTTCGGTGATCCTTACTCCTTTTCAAAAGGGCAGCAACATACCTTTTGTTTTTTGTTATTTTTTTCTATATAAATGGAATACCCATAGAAATAGAATACGAAGAATTGATTTCCTAGGATACACCTTTTTATCGAAAAAAAAACTTTTTTTTTTAACTTGTTTCAAGTTTAAACCTTTCGATTTTTTTTATTTTATATTGATATTGAAGATATATTTACAAAGTTGATCTAACTTATTGATTGATTAGCACTAACCCTAGATTCTTCCCCTTGATAAATAAATCAATCTTTTCTACTCGAGCTCCATCACGTACTATCAATCTAAGACAAATTAGATTCCTAATGGAACAGAACAAATTATGTCGAGACAAGAGCATCTTCATTTTTATGGAAAATGGTGGATGTAAAAATCCACAGCCGATCATGTCCTTCAAGTCGCACGTTGCTTTCTACCACATCGTTTCAAACGAAGTTTTACCATAACATTCCTCTAAAATAAAAAAAAAATAAAATTCAATTGAATTTCAAACCACGATGAAATATATTTAACCTTAAATATATTTCATTTAATATGTGTAATTATGAATAGTCATTGGCTCAACAAGCAGTATATAATAGTCCATACTTTCTACCTATGGATAGAAAAGTATTCTATATACTTTTTGTAAATCTGGGATAAGGATAAAGTTCAGTAAGGATCAAATTTATTTACCTCGATATTCTATCATATGAATAAAACATATTTATAAAAAAAAAATACATTCTAAGAATTCAGAACAACTTTTTGTTCTCTTAAAGATTTTTTGTTTTATGTGGGATTTTTATGTGGGATACAGTGTGATCCTATCTATCAGAAACAGAAGATAGGATCTGGGACGGAAGGATTCGAACCTCCGAGTAACGGGACCAAAACCCGCTGCCTTACCGCTTGGCCACGCCCCATTTTTATCCTTTGGCACTAGTAAAGACTACTAGTCTTATTAGTTATTGGTCAACCCCCCCCCCCCAAAAAAAAAATACCCCCAAAAGTACATTACATAATACGTAATACATAATAAATACATATGAAAAATAAATACATATTAAATACATATGTAGCATATTTTTGTTGCTAGGATTTAAGACATATAAATTATATATATAATGTAAAAAATTCATTGATCATTACATAGAATTCAATTAAGATAATGTATGAAAGTAGAATTCCTTTCTTTTTCATTTTTCCCTTATAAAAATAATTCAATCAAAATAAAATTATCTAATACACAAGAACGAAATGTTTGTTATGCTTAATATCTTTAGCTTAATCTGTATCTGTCTTAATTCTGTCCTTTATTCGAACAGTTTTTTCTTTGCCAAATTGCCCGAAGCTTATGCGGTTTTCAATCCAATCGTAGATGTTATGCCTGTTATACCTCTTTTCTTTTTTCTATTAGCTTTTGTTTGGCAAGCTGCTGTAAGTTTTCGATGAAATTTTTAATACTTTGCCAAATAGACTCATTTTGCCAAATCCAAATCGATTCATGATTTATTCGATAATAAAATTCGAAAAATGAATAAGATCGACTAAGTATTACATTCTTATTATAAAATAAACCCTCGATTCAAAAATTTCAATTATTGTATATTAATATTAAATAACCGCAAAGATGAATTTGGATCAGCTTATTTACTCGTTCTCACCTTTCAGTGAGCAAAGAGTTTACTGGGTCTAGGTCCCGTACAATACCTAAATGTCGATATGACAAGAAGTTTTTTGTAAGTTGTAAGTAAGAAAGAAAAATCTTATTACATACAATACAAAGAAATTCGTAAAAATGACTTTCTTTTCCAAAATTGAATTTTTTGCAGGGGGTCGTGTAAAATTAAACAAACAAATTAAACAAAATAGTATATGTGTTGAAAAGAAAAAATAGGTAATCTATTCCCTTTTTCGAAAATAAGATTATTTTGGAGGTTGTGTAATGCTTAGTCTTAAACTCTTTGTTTACACAGTAGTGATATTCTTTGTTTCTCTCTTCATCTTCGGATTCTTATCTAATGATCCAGGACGTAATCCTGGACGTGAGGAATAATTTTTTTTTCTAAACTTTTCTTATTATTTTATATATTCTATAAATTTACCTATGATAAATTCAAGGAATTGAAATTCCTTTTTTTGAAAGTTCGAAATCGAAAGTATCAAGCAGGTCGAGTAATCAGAGCGAGCGGAGAAAGAGGGATTCGAACCCTCGGTACGAATAATTCGTACAACGGATTAGCAATCCGACGCTTTAGTCCACTCAGCCATCTCTCCAAACTCTAAACGGAAAAGAAAATCGAAATAATTTAAATTAAAGAAATTACGGAGAATTCAATATTTTCTTTATTTTATTTTCATATTTCATATATTATGAATATATTATGAATTAATATATTAATATATATTACTTAATATATATTACTATTACATATATATTAATATAATATTATATTATAAATTATTATTTTATAATTAAATAAAATGCAATTATAAAATTTTATATTAGGAATTTCCTATTTTTCATTAATATAAAATAAGTAAGTTCAGAGTAAATAAAGAACGAATTTGATCAGGAATTACATTTAGATAATGATTCGAAACAAGTATCTACAATACAATAGAAAGAATACCTTACTTCTTTGATTTTGTACGAAAGATTTATTCCCCCGGCCGAGGCCGGGTCTTAGTTAAGTACCGGCCAGGCCAGTACGTACCTCTTTTTGTCTAGCTTCAATGACCCCTTCAATCCGAAAATACTAGCAATCCAACAAAACAAGGATATATATAGTCTTATTGAAATTTATGTATGTTATTTTAAAAATTCGAAAATTTTAAAAGCTTTGTGCCCTTTACCCTTTTAAGTCCCTGGCTAACAGGACTAAATATGCGTCAACACCATAATTTGGATCCTATCTTGATTGCGTCTCACTCCTTTGTTCGACAAATAATCCATTTATATACAATAATGTATATGTAGCGGGTATAGTTTAGTGGTAAAAGTGTGATTCGTTCTATTAAAAACTTAAATAGTTAAGGGAAGGGGTATCTCCGTTTTTTTCATACTCCGATCAAAAACTTTATTTCTTAAAAAGGTTTAATCCTTTACCTCTCAATAGCATATTTGAGGAAGAACATACATTCTCACGATTTGTATCCAAAGTCCTATTAGAAATTCATTTTTATTTATTAAAAATAAAAATGGATTATGTAGTCGTGAAACATAATTTTTTTGAACTGGATCCAGTCTTCCAATCGAATAAGTATGACTAAGGATCCATGGATGAAGATACAAAAGTTTAGTTCCAATCGTAACTAGATCTTCTATTTTGGTGTTGTAAAAGGGAAATTGAAGCCAAACAAGCTGGAAGAGAGTGGTTTTGGTTTACTAGAACCATCCGCATCGCATATTGTTTCAGCTCGGTGGAAACGAAATTCTTTTCCTCAGGATCCTGCCAGTAAAAATAGAGAACGAAGTAACTAGACTAGACGGATTTCATATAATCCCTCTCCTCTAGAGGGATCATCTAGTAAGCAAATAGTTTTGGATACATTCAAACAGAAAGGCTGACATAGATGTTATGGATGTAATTCTTTCTCTATGAATACATCAATCTTCCATAAAGGAGCCGAATGAAATAAAAATTTCATGTTCAGTTTTGAATTAGAGACGTTAAAAATAATCAACCAACGTCGACTATAACCCCTAGCCTTCCAAGCTAACGATGCGGGTTCGATTCCCGCTACCCGCTACATATTATGTATTATAAATACATGCACCATCAATTTAGATATACATCCTTTTTTCTATAAAGGATTTTCCCGGTAATATCTTTTATATGAACTAAGAATACAAAAGAAGAAAATAGGAATGAAAAGCGTCCATTGTCTAATGGATAGGACAGAGGTCTTCTAAACCTTTAGTATAGGTTCAAATCCTATTGGACGCAATTTATTTACATCCATTTTTAAAATGGCTATACCAAGAAACCTTTTTTGAATCATTCGAATTAGAACTATTTCTCAACGATTATTCTTGTACTAAGAATAGAAAAAAGTGAGAAATTTATGTTTGTTCTTGAAGTAAAAACAGTTCGATCTGTTGCTGAATAACTTCCTTCAAAAGTGATTCCGCTTCCTCGGTGAATGTCTTGGTAGAAGATATAATTTCTTTAAATTGAGGTTTATTCTTTTTTAAGTAGTTGCGTAACTGACCGAGAAATTTCTTTACCTGTCCAAGTTCTATCGAATCTAGATATCCATTCGCTCCGGTATAAATAGTAGCTATCTGTTCTTCCACCGCGAGAGGGTCTGATTGGGATTGTTTAAGCAACTCGCGTAATCGTTGACCTCTTGCCAATTGATTCTGAGTAGTTTTATCGAGATCAGAAGCAAATTGTGCAAAGGCTTCTAATTCCACAAATTGTGCTAGTTCCAATTTTAATTTGCCGGCTACTTGTTTCATGGCTTTAATTTGAGCTGCGGATCCAACTCTGGAAACAGAAATACCGACATTAATAGCAGGTCGGATTCCGGCATTGAATAGATCGGCGGATAAGAATA